TTTTGTTCTTTCATTTTAGCATTCTAGGTAAAACCCCTAGAAGTATCAACTAATGTAGGAAGAGTGATATCAACTACTCCGCCCCTTTTCGTTGACAAATAATAAATTCCGAATACAATTCGGATATCATAAAGATTACCATATATAACACAAAATTTCTCCGCCGATTCCTTGTAGTCGAGCCTCTCGGTCTGTCATTATACCTCGAGAAGTAGAAAGAATTACAATCCCCATCCCGCCTAGAATTCTAGGAATTCGTTGATAGTTAGAATAGATTCGTAGGCCAGGTCTACTAATCCGTTTTAAATTTAAAATAGTTCTAGATGGTCCTTTCCTATTCCTTCTATGCCGTAGGGTTAAAACAAAAAAATATTTGTTGTTTTCCTGATGTTTTCTCACGTTTTCGATAAAACCTTCTCGTAAAAGTATTTTAACAATGTTTTCGGTGCTCTTAGTAGATGCTATTCGAACCGTCCCTTTTCTATTCATGTCGGCATTTCGTATAGAAGTTATTATGTCAGCAATAGTGTCCCTACCCATGATAAACTTAAATTACTCTTTCCTCCCATTTTTGATATAATCAACATGTTTTTATTTCCATTTTTAAAAAATATTTAATATTTCTATTTATTTAACATAGTATTTTAAAATTCTTTAATTATGTTAAATATAAGGTATATGCGTGAGATACAATCTAATTTCATACAAATATTATGTATAATAGAACTATCATCTTATAATACCTCAGGAGCTAATGAAACTATTTTAGTGAAACTTAACTGTCTCAACTCTCGGGCAATCGCACCAAAAACTCGAGTTCCTTTTGGATTTCCTTCTTGATCAATAACAACTGCAGCATTGTCATCATATCGTATTATCATACCGTTGTCACGTTTAAGTTCTTTACAAGTGCGTACAATTACAGCTCTGATCACTTCTGATCTTTCTAGAGGTGTGTTTGGTAATGCTTCCTTGATCACAGCAACAATAATGTCACCGATATGAGCATATCGGCGATTACTAGCTCCGATGATTCGAATACACATTAATTCTCGAGCCCCGCTGTTATCGGCTACATTCAAATGGGTTTGAGGTTGAATCATATCATTTTGTAATCTGTTCTTTCAATGCAAAGAGTGAAGGAAAAAAAAGAAATATTGTTTGTCCAAAAAAAAGAAACCTGCAATTTTTCCCCAAGACTTTTTTGATTATGGATCTACGTTCCTATTTATCCCGAAATAATGAATTGAGTTCGTATAGGCATTTTTGAGGCCGCTATTGAAATAGCCTTTCTGGCTATATTTTCTGCTACTCCACCCATTTCATAAAGTATTCTACCTGGTTTAACGACAGCTACCCAATATTCGGGGGATCCTTTCCCCGAACCCATACGTGTTTCTGTAGGTCTTACTGTAACTGGTTTGTCTGGAAATATACGTACCCATATTTTTCCACCACGCCGCACATTTCGTGTCATTGCTCGTCGCCCTGCTTCTATTTGTCTAGATGTGATCCAAGCCGGTTCAAGTGCCTGAAGAGCATATTTACCGAAAGAAATACGATTGCCTCGATAAGATATCCCTTTCATTCTTCCTCTATGTTGTTTACGAAATCTGGTTCTTTTGGGGTTATAGTTGATGATTCTTTTTCAATTCCATCTCTACTACAAAACCGGACATGAGAGTTTCTTCTCATCCGGCTCCTCGCGAATTAAAGGATTCAATTTGAATGAAAATATACTTTTTTTTGGACAAACAATATTTCTTTTTTTTCTTTTTCAATAATATACATAATGTCTTTTTTTTATAACGAATCGTTTTTTTGTTTTGTCTTTTATCATATTGGATCAAACAAGATTGACTAATCTAAAAAAACCTTCGCGGGCGAATATTTACTCTTTCAATATCTATTTCCGTTGTAGGGTTAGCTCATAATTTCTCGGAAAAAATGAATTGGCCTCGGTTCGTTCCGCCATCCCACCCAATGAATTATTCGGATTCGTTTTTCAATAGAATCCTATGTATTCATTGGTTCCGTCGTTCCCATCGCTTCTCAATTAATGGTTAGGTTTGAATTCTACAATGGAGCTCTCATGAAATTTGTTCTTGAGTCAATCTTCTCAGTCTTTATTGGCTCGAGGCTCTTTATTTTTTTTATGAACAGATTTATCTAGTTATGGGTGAATCAGTATTGATGCGTTCTAACACTGCCTTTTCTGAGATGACTCATAAACCTTACATATATTGGAATGGGTGATATATCATTGATATTCTTTTTCTTTCTTTCTCTCACCCTTCCATTTATCTGCATACTTTTCTATCAAAATCAGATTGGTTTTTCTTTTGTTTATGCAAATAAAATTCAGCTGCTACAATGATATGACCAATATATCATATCTTGACTGGTTTTTTGTATCCAGATAATGCGAAGCAATGAGTTGGTTATTAGTTCTATAGTTATTAGTTCATAGTAGGGGTCGGTCCATGGATTTTTTGAATCC